AGAAGACGAATAATGCTTTTCTTTATTCTATGGCTATGGCATTTCAATCTGAGAATAATGCCATAGTCGTGCAGCTCCAATTTGATTTGGCTTGAAAAAAAAGAAGGGATAAAGAAAGTCAAATGGTCTTCTTCACAATCTACTATGACTAGAAATGCGGTACAACTAATTGCCAGCACCGGGTAGAAAAAGAATAGAAAGAAGAAGAAAGTTTGTCATAATTTTTTGGATCATACATGAGATAACTGCCAACAAGAGTTTGATTCTTTTTACGAACTTAATGCTGATAAATCTGCGAACCTAGAAATTCATTTCAGACAATTGAACCTTCTCAAACTGTTTCTTCTTAAGAACCAAAAAGATTTGTGCCAAAATAACAGATGCCAAGAAGAACAAAAGGCCTTGGACACGTAATGGATCTTGAAGTACTACTTCTGCATCCCCTTGCCCAAAACCACCCACATTAGGATTACTTGTTAATGGCTGATCAAGTTTGATAGATTCGCCCTCTGAAACAAGAAGTTCGGGTCCTGAGGGGATAATATCAACCACTTGACGCCCATCCGAGGCATCCGTTATGGTTATCTCATACCCCCCCTTTTCTTTTCGTATTATTTTACTTACAATCCCAGCGGCTGTCGCATTATAAACTGTATTGTTACTCTTGCTCCCGTCGGGATAAATCTGTCCCCTTCCTCTATTCCCGCCGACATATATGGGGTATTTTAAGAAGTGAACATCTTTATTAGTAGCGGGGTCCGGAGAAAGAATAGGAAAGGTTATTTCACTATATTTCTGGCCGGGAACGGGACCTATAACAAGAATATTTTTTTTAGTGGGGCGATAGCTCTGAAAAGACGGATTGCCTATCCTTTCTTTCATCTCGGGTGAAATACGAGCGGGGGGGGCTAATTCAAAACCCTCGGGTAAAATAAGAACAGCGCCCACATTCAAACCCCCTTTTTTACCATTAGCAAGAACTTGTTTTACTTGCCTATCATAAGGAATTCGAACAACTGCTTCAAATACAGTATCCGGCAGTACCGCTTGGGGAACCTCAATATCCACGGGCTTATTAGCTAAATGGCAATTGGCACATACAATACGTCCAGTCGCTTCTCGTGGATTTTCATACCCCTGTTGTGCAAAAATGGGATATGCGTTTGAAATGGATGTCCGAGTTATGATATATATCATCAGTGATAGGGAAATAGATCGAGTAATCTCTTTCTTTATCCAAGAAAAGGTATTTTTCATTTGCACGGTCCAATCATTGATCCCGAAAATTTCTACAATAAAATTAGGTGGGTTGCTTGTATAGTCCCTAAATTCTGCTATTTACTGAAATCGGTTTACTGGAATATTGGAGTAGGAGAAATCCTCGTCCGGGTCGAAAGGGTAAGTACGTCTTGAAACGTTTTGCTTATGTAAAATAGTATCAGTCATTCATTGAATCATAAATCACTACAAGTGAGGGTGATACACGATTTAAATAACGAAAAATCCAATATTTAAAAATTGTATCTAGAATGACTGGAAAAGTGGAAACAAGACCAGATATAATTTGATCGTTCTGAGCAAATCCAAAATCTTTGTAGACATAAGCAATCATTAGTTCCCAACCATGGGGCGAGTGGAATCCGATACAAAAATCAGTTAATAAAAGAATCGAAAAAGCTTTTATTGTGTCACTTAAGTTATATAGGAATTCTTGCATCCAAGAGTTAAGAATGAGAAGTTCTTTATTACCCAGAATAGAATAACCGCGGAAAATAATGAAACAGATTATATTTGTCGATAAGTGCAAAATTGTATGGATATGATCCTCGTTGCGCATCTTAATCAAGCGGACCATTTCTTTGTGGATTCCTATACGAAGTGTTTGGAGATGTGTTTCCGGGTATTCGTTTATCATTTCGTCTAAGAGTAAGAGTTCTTCTAATTCTATGAATTTGTCTAGAATACTCTTTTCTTGCATATCAGTCAAAAAAGTTTCCGAGTGCGTAGTATTCCACCAATTAGTAACCCAAGATTCAAGACCTTTATTAAATAAGAGGGAGATCCACCAGGGAAAAAAGACTATAGCTGTAAGATATAGAAGCGGAAGAAATTCTTTTTTTTTTTCATTTTTTCATCTGTGAATTTGAATTGTTAATGAACCCACCCCCTTCGACGAATCTCTGCGATCTAATCTTTTTCTATCAACCATAAGTTCTATTCCAAGGCCGCGAGCCTGTGAATCTATTCCCCACTTTGATTTGGAATTCGGCGGTTAGTACTGGAATCTAGAAAGAATAAAGAAATAGAATAAGAGCCCACTTCGAATGCAAAAAGAATTCAAAAAATCTTGTTTCCAGATACCTCAATGGATCAAATTCGAATCTTTTTCAATGAATCCCAGAAAGAACCACGTCCAGTAATGAATATTATTTTGATTTCCAGCCAAAGGAATCCCCTTTCTATCAAAATAGAAAAAATTGCATTTCGAAAAAAAAAAAATGCGTTGGTTACCCACAGTAATAATCCAGGAAAAATGGAAATCGATTTCTCAAGAATATTGTTTTGATCCCAAATGAGTGGAAAAACAATACATAAATGTTCTCGTTATAAGAGATCCAACCCCAAAAGAAAGAAAAAAAAGAGAGAGAATTGACAAGATCTATCTGCATCTAACGTATCAATTAATTCCTATTGAAAATAAAAAGATCAATTCTTTAGTCCGAAATGTTTTGATATGCTAGATGAATCCATTATTTCGATTTGCTACTCGTTTTTGAATGATTTTCGAACAAAAAAAGTTTCGTTTTATTTTCTCGCTGTTCCGCATACGTCTACTTTAGCTCGAATGCACGTTTTGAAAAAACTTGAAGCTATGCTATAGCAAAAAAGAGAATTCTTGAATTGTTTCCCTACTGCGGAGAAAGAGTTTATTCTTCAGTTCCAGTAAATTTCAAAAAACTTCAATGGGTACGCGCAAGAAATAGGCCAATTCGGCGGCTTTTTGCTCAATTTCTCGCAGAGTCAAATTATCATCACTACGCGTCAAGGGAATGGCCCCCTGCCCTTTTATTTCCATATAAAGGACACGACGCGCATAAATACCCTCTTTAACTTCTATTCTGATGGATTGAATATCTTTCATACGGAATCGTAGGAAGATACGACGATTTTTTCCCGGGAACCCCCAACGAAAAATACACACTATTCCTTCTTTTCGATCGAATCGATCATAGCCACTACCCACATTCCAAGAAATTGTGCACCACAAATAAGAACTAATAAAGAGACCCGCGATTCCGTAGAAAGACATCACGAGCCCCTGTGGAAAAAAATGGATTTGCTGAGAGGAAACTAAAGATATCAAATTCTTACCGAGATAACTGGAAGTTCCAACCAATACGAATCCTAATGAACCTAAAAAAAGGAGAAAGGCCCAGCAGAAATTACTTATTTTTCGAGACCCCACTATAAGTTCTATCCATATATGTTCTGATCGCCAAATCATACTAGATCCAGTTGCATTTTATTGGAATTTAGAAAAAAGTCCAAATGGATTTGACTTTTCTTTTTTTGGTTCCGAAGTAACTCTCATCAACTAGCGCCCTTCTGATGGAACCCTTGCGAAGTAATTCATCGAATTGGTTAGGGCTAAAATAATAACATCCAATTTCTATGATCTCCTATGAATCTATCTACATATAGATAGATTGACTTTCTATTTCAGCTATCCGCCCCGATTCCGATGAAAATAGCCATAACTCATTTATCCATATCATCTATTTAGCCATACAAAAGAGCTCCTTCGTTTCTGTTCACAAGAAGCCGCATTACCCTACTATATTAAAGAGATATCCGTATTATCTATATCGAAGTCTTAATTGAAAAGAATAGATCAGGTTCGGGTCCGTTGGATCTAAACAATCTTGTTGTTTTCAACATGAAGAGATAAAGAAGCCATTGCAATTGCCGGAAATACTAGGCCCACTAAAGGCACAAAAATAGAGGGGAAGTCTGTCATAGAATGGGGTACCTCGGTGGAATATTTGTACCTGGTATTGTTATAAAGATATCTTAGTAGAATTATAATTCGTATATAATTATACTAAGTATATCTAAGTGAGTATATATAATAAATAAGTGCAAGGAGTGTATAATTAAATAAATGAGACTTATTCATCTTCATCTTTCTACATGAAATACAAAAATAGATCTAGGAGAATCCATTCTTGTCGTCAAATTTGAATTCTCATTTTTCTTTCCGTTTGGATTTTCTATTTATTACAAACGAGTTCCCGAAAGATTCATTAGGATTCAATCCAAGAACGTGGATTCTTAGTCAAACTAAAGATTTCTCGGGAGATAGAGTAGAAAGAGTATCTTTCTACTCTATACAAGAAAGGAAAAAGAAAATTCCATTTATTTGACTAATTGGAATTGCGCATTGCATAAGCATGCATTTTTTTTTATCTTGTTCCTAGGGAGTTCCTGATTACTAATCAGGAATATCAATATAAAACAATTGTCCGCACGATTCTTTCTACAATTGAATCTTATTTCACCAAAAATACATTTTTTTTACTTTGATTCAGATAAACTAACTATACAATAATTATAAATATTAATTACTTGAGAATTCAAAGTAACAAATGAGAATTCAAAGTAACAAAACCGTGAAAATTAAATAACTCACTCAAAGAACCCTTTAAAGGATTGCGTGGTACAATTTGATCGAATAAGCCCTTATCGAATAAATATTCAGCCGTTTGTGAACCCTCAGGTACTTCAATATTCAATGTTTGTTCAATTACTCTTTTACCTGCGAATGCGATGTAGGCATTAGGTTCTGCAAGAATGATATCCCCCAACATCCCAAAGCTAGCCGTCACACCACCCGTAGTGGGAGATGTAAGGAGAGCTACATAGAATACCGTTCTATTGAATTGATAATCAGATAAAGCAGAAGATATTTTAGCCATTTGCATCAAGCTCAAACTCCCTTCTTGCATACGTGCCCCTCCGGAAGCACACACTAGAATAAGAGGTAAAACTCGATTGGTAGCATACTCGACCAAACGGGTGATTCTCTCGCCGACTACGGATCCCATACTACCCCCCATAAACTGAAAATCCATAAGTCCAATTCCTAGGGGAATACCTTTTAGGTAACCTCTGCCCGTTTGAATAGCTTCCGATAATCCTGTCTTTCTTTTATAAGAAGCAACCCGACCTTTATAAGGGTCTTTCTCCGAATGAAATTCAATAGGATCTAGAGAAAGCAGGCCTTCATGCATAGGAGCCCAAGTCTTTGGATCAAGCATAAGGTCGATTCGATCTGAACTATGCATTTTCAAATGAGATCCACATTGTTCACAAACATTGTTTTTGGACTTCAAAATTTTCTTATAATTGAATCCAGAACAAAGTTTGCAGTGAACCCATAAATGCGCATAGTTCGATTTTAGAGACGCCTCGGAATCCGGATCGGTATCCCGCTTGGTAGACTGATCGGGAACCAACTCGCGCTCCTTAGCGGGAACCGACTTGCGATCCCGATGCTTACGGTGGGGACAGTCCCGATGCTTAGGGCGATACCAGGGCCAGGGCTCCAAACCGAGTTCCTTCTGCTTATCCTCTTGAGGCTTATTATCCCCTTCAAGGTCTTCCTTATTATCCCCTTGAGGCTTATTATCCCCTTCAAGCTCTTCCTCATCGTCATAATCGACGAAGAAAAGCTCATCTTTCTTATCCTTCTGCTTATCCCCTTCAAGGTCTTCCTTATTATCCCCTTCAAGCTCTTCCGCTTCCTCGTTAGACTTGTTAGGCTTTTTAGGCCCTTCAGGCTTGGTAGGCTTCATAGGATCTAAAGGATCTTGCTTATCCTCTTGAGGCTTTTTCTTACTCCTTTTAGGCTTGGTAGGCTTGATAGGATCTTGCCCATCCTTATCCTCAAGAGGATTTTTATTATTATCCTTCTTCTTATCCTCTTGAGCATCTTCCTTATTATCCTTTTGAGTCTCTTTCTTATCCTTCTTCTTATCCTCAAGAGGATCTTTCTCATCGTCATCATCCCAGGCCTCAGCCCAGTCATCATCCCAGTCATCAGACCAGTCATCATCCCAGTCATCATCGCAATTTGTCGGATTTTCTATGAAATAAGTAATAAGTTGAGTACAAATTTCGCGAAGTTGAGTATAAATTTCGCGAAGTTGAGTATCAATTTGGCTTAGAATGTCACTTGATATGTCGATCATAGAACAACCCTCCTCCTTAAGAATAAAAGCAAAAAGTTGAGTATCCATATCGCCAAGGTGGATATAAATTTGGCGAAGTTGCGGATCAATTTCGCGAAGTTGAGTCTCAATTTCGCTTAGGAGGGAATTTGACATGCCGAGCATAGAAAAACTCTCCCCTTTAATAATTTAATAATATAATCAAGAAGTTGATTATCAATTTCGCGAACTTGAGTATCAATTTCGCTTAGAATGTTAGTTGACAGGTAGATCATAGAAAAATCCTCCTTCCCTTTTTTTTTAAGTGCAAGACTTTTAATCAGATGCTAAGTGTAAGACTTTTAATCAGTTCCTGAGCATATCCTGAGCATAAAGTAGTAAGTATAAAGTAAACGGATTCCAAAAAAAGCATTTCATAAAAAAATGAGTTATACGGATTCCAAAAAATGCATTTCCGCTAACTAATTTATTATGGACGCTTTCTTCTCTGTCCCCTTATGAAAGGGCAGTCCGATACAATACAACAGGCATATTACGAGATACAATATTGCGAGATACAACAGGCATTGCGATTCCAGGAGCTTTAATTGGGGAAATAGAAGAGATTCTAATCTACCCCAAAATATTCATATGAAAATCGCGTCAACGTCCATAAACTACCCCTACATATATTAATATACTCCAACATATTATAGTATGGCAACATATTATATGTCAACATATTCTAGTATGTTAAGAGTATGTCAAGTCAACGTCCATGATATACCCATGGACCCATATTCTAATCTACCCATACATCCATATTGTACATATATTAATATACTCCAACATATTCTAATAAGGCAACATATTATATGTCAACATAATCGAATTTCTTTTTTGGAATGCATAAAAAAGGTTGATGGAAAGTAAATTGGAGGTTCTTATTTTTTTCATTTCATACTGAAAACGAAAATCCGAAACAAAAAAGAAGGAATCCCCCCTGTCAAAGTCAAATAGACTGAACAATTTTCATTGGACTCCATTTACACGAATATTTATTATATTCATTCTATGTTGAATATTGCAAATTCACGAATCCAAATTTTTTTTTTTTTTTTTTTTTTTCGAAAAACCTTATCACGGAAATCGACTAGAACGATAATAATCCATTAAGCATTTCCTCATTTTTCGCGCAGTTTCTTTGATTGGGGAGGTTCAATAATTTTGATTAAACGCAAGGGGAATAGCATGCACGAATTCCCCCGTCTCCATTAGTCCGGGGAATTTCCAATTCTGTATTAGAGCCAAATGAAATAGGAGTTGAAATACCTAAAAAAGAGGCTTAAACAAAAACCGTGCTAAGTATGTAACTTTATGATTTGTTAATCCGATTTGTACAGACACAACTAGTGACTAGTGAAATTAATATGCTCCGTTGGTGATTAACTCTTATTATAAGGTACATAATTAATTCGAAATAACTAACTAAGATAAAATAGGAATATCGTCAGGGAATGGATATACGACGAAAGTCGCATTCAACCCCCTTTGAATTGATTTCAAATTCTTATTTGTGTTGTGATCTATCTTATTACCTGGCTCCCACTTCGATATAGCTCCGTCTATCTGTATGTATTTTTTGTTTTGCCATGTACTTATTTGAACTCAATTTGTGAAAAAGATATGATTCACAGAAAAATAGAATGATTCAAAATCAGAAACAAGAATCACATAATATCCATTCAATATTCTACTCTGAAATCTTAAAAAAAAAAAAAAGACAATCTTTTTCTATATAGAATAGAAATGAAAAACAAAAAAATGTCTTTCCTGGGACGGAAGGATTCGAACCTCCGAATAGCGGGACCAAAACCCGTTGCCTTACCACTTGGCCACGCCCCATTTCAATTTCTATTCGATACTACAAAACACTAGTATTGGTATTGGTTATTCGTCAATTCCAGTGCAAATATCGACGGACTATACTCTTCCTAGGATTTTGACACATGTAGATATAGACTGAAAATGAATTTATTGATCATTACATATAATTCAATTAAGATATTGTATGAAAGGATGATTTCTTCAATTCGCAAAAGAAAATAGAAAAATTTTGGATTGGATGAGTTCAAAAAAAAAAGGATTTTGGGTCTACCCTACTTTCGTAATTTTTAACGTATATCACTACTATATTATTATATTAACTCAATCAAAATACAATTATCTCCAAGTGCAATAAAAAAAAAGGGTTGTTATGCTTAATATCTTTAGTTTGATCTGTCTTAATTCCGATCTTTATTCGAGTCGTTTTTTCTTAGCCAAATTACCCGAGGCCTACGCTTTTTTGAATCCAATCGTAGATGTTATGCCAGTAATACCCCTTTTCTTTTTGCTCTTAGCCTTTGTTTGGCAAGCTGCTGTAAGTTTTCGATAAAATCTTGAATACTATCCTAGACATGAGTTATTCGAGAAACAAATTCTAACAACGGATAAGATCAGAGGATAAGATCGGATAAGTCTTAGAGTATGAATGAACCCTCGATTTAAACAATTCTTAGATAGTTTTCGATAAATGGGAATCGCGCCATTTTTTCATTCGGATTTCGTTTCTTGAAAGATCCTATTAGAGTCCTCACAATAGGGGGTCGTTTTTTGTAATGAAAGAATCAACTCTTATTACAATTTTCTGAGAATTTTTTTATTTCATTTCTGAAAATCCTTTCCTTTAGTGGTGTCAAAATAGTATATGTGTTATAAAAATGGAGAATCTATTCTCTTTTTTTTTTTTTGAAAAAAAAAAGGATCTTGGAGATTGTGTAATGCTTACTCTCAAACTCTTTGTTTACACAGTGGTGATATTCTTTGTTTCTCTCTTCATCTTCGGATTCCTATCTAACGATCCAGGACGTAATCCTGGACGTGAAGAATAAGAATGAAAAAGAGTCCTTTTTTTTTTACTTGCTTCATTTTTGAATGTTCTTAGGATTTTCGCTATTAAATAGAAATCAAAAAAGTAAATAAAAATTAGAAATTCCAATTTTAATTTTAAAATATTAATGATAAAAAAAAATGAGAAATCAAAAATGAATTCCAAAAAACGGGGGTTCGAAACTTGGAATTTGTAAATAAAATACCAAATACTCAACGGAAAGAGAGGGATTCGAACCCTCGGTACAGTCGTACAACGGATTAGCAATCCGACGCTTTAGTCCACTCAGCCATCTCTCCAACTTGAAAAGGATAATGACTATATTCCATTCTTCCATTACACAAAAGAGGACCGCTTGAAAAAATATCCTCTGTATCTATTGTATCCATTTTTTTTAGCTATGAAAATATTTATTATTGGGCTAGTTGGACTAGATTGATATATACAACTTTAATATATATATAGATAACTTTTATAAGCAATCCTATTTAGATCAAGAAAAAGCTTGAAAGATATATTTCGAATAAAAAAATATTCGTCCGAAAGATCTTTTTTATTTTCTTTTCGCGGCCTGGCCTGGTCAGTACCGAGCCGGGCCCTTTTTTTGTTCCCAATCATATAAATTTGCTTGATTTGGAAAACAAAAATGCTTGACCCAACAATCCGACTTAAGAACTATTTCCATATCTATGAGATAGAATTGAATCATAGAGAATCAAAGTGTGATTTCTTATTATTAGAATTATAAGATTTTTTCTTTTTTTAACTCCTATTTTTTAAGTAATATAAAGTAAATAAAAAAGAAAAAATAGAACTGCGGATTGTTGGGCAATGCATTTCTATGTGATGACATAAATCG